CCTTATTGCTTCAAGGGAAGCTCCCATCGAAGTTCACTATGAATCTTTGGGTACCTCTCATGAGATTTATAGGCATTATCTAATAGTACGAAGTGTAAAAAAAGAAATTCTTTCTATATACATTCGAACCACCGTGGGCCATATTTCTCTTTATCGAGAAATCGAAGAAGCTATACAAGGGTTTTCCCAGGCCTGCTCATATGGTACCTAATCATATGGTGTCTAAACTAAGTAATTCTACGACTCCTTGGGGCTTTCCGGTTCAAGTATGACCACCATAGCTGACCTTTCTACGCGAATCAAGATCGAGAAAAGGAAGTTTTCCACTCATTGACTAAAATCCATTGGCAAATCCTACTCAGCGGAATACGGAGGTACTTATGGCAGAACGGGTGAGTCTGGTCTTTCACAATAAAATGATAGATGGAACTGCCATTAAACGACTTATTAGCAGGTTAATAGATCATTTCGGAATGGCATATACATCACACATCCTGGATCAAGTAAAGACCCTGGGGTTCCAGCAAGCCACTGCTACGTCTATTTCATTAGGTATTGATGATCTTTTAACGATACCTTCTAAGCGATGGCTAGTCCAAGATGCTGAACAACAAAGTTTTATTTTGGAAAAACACTATCATTATGGGAATGTACACGCGATAGAAAAACTACGGCAATCCATTGAGATATGGTATGCTACAAGTGAATATTTGCGACAAGAGATGAATCCTAATTTTAGGATGACTGAACCTTTTAATCCAGTCCATATAATGTCTTTTTCGGGGGCTAGAGGAAATGCATCTCAAGTACACCAATTGGTGGGTATGAGAGGATTAATGTCTGATCCCCAAGGGCAAATGATTGATTTACCCATTCAAAGCAATTTACGCGAAGGACTTTCTTTAACAGAATATATCATTTCTTGCTATGGAGCCCGCAAGGGGGTTGTCGATACCGCTGTACGAACATCAGATGCTGGATATCTTACGCGCAGGCTTGTTGAAGTAGTTCAACACATTATTGTACGTAGAACAGATTGTGGAACTGTCCGAGGAATTTCTGTGAGTCCTCAAAATCAAAATAGGATGATGTCGGAAAGGGTTTTTAGCCAAACATTAATTGGTCGTGTATTAGCAGACGATATATATATGGGCCCGCGATCCATCGCCATTAGAAATCAAGATATTGGGATTGGACTTGTCAATCGACTCATAACCCTTCGAACACAAGCAATATCTATTCGAACCCCCTTTACTTGTAGGAGTACATCGTGGATCTGTCGATTATGCTATGGTCGGAGTCCGACTCATGGTGACCTGGTTGAATTGGGGGAAGCCGTAGGTATTATTTCGGGTCAATCTATTGGGGAACCAGGGACTCAACTAACATTAAGAACTTTTCATACCGGTGGCGTATTTACAGGGGGCACTGCAGAACATGTACGAGCCCCTTCTAATGGGAAAATCAAATTCAATGAGGATTTGGTTCATCCCACGCGCACACGTCACGGGCATCCGGCTTTTCTATGTTCTATAGATTTGGATGTAATTATTGAGGGTGAAGATATTATGCACAATGTGACTATTCCACCAAAAAGTTTTCTTTTAGTTCAAAATGATCAATATGTCGAATCAGAACAAGTGATTGCTGAGATTCGGGCGGGAGCATACACTTTGAATTTTAAAGAGAGGGTTCGAAAACACATTTATTCTGATTCAGAGGGAGAAATGCACTGGAGTACTGATGTGTACCATGCACCCGAATTTACATATAGTAATGTCCACCTCTTGCCAAAAACAAGCCATTTATGGATATTGTCAGGGGGTTCACGCAGATCTAGTGTAGTTTCTTTTTCACTCCACAAGGATCAAGATCAAATGAATATTCATTCTCTTTCTGTCGAACGAAGAGAGATTTCTAGCCTCTCGCTCTCAGTGAATAATGATCAAGTGAGACACAAATTTTTTAGTTCTGATTTTTCTGCTAAAAAAAAAGGTAGAATTCTTGAGATGTCGGATTATTCGGGATTTAATAGAATCATCGGTACTGGTCATTGTAATCTCATCCATCCTGCAATTCTCTACGCGAATTCGGATTTATTGGCAAAAAGGCAAAGAAATGGATTTCTTATTCCATTCCACTCGATTCAAGAGCAAGAGAAAGAGCTAATGCCCCATTCAGGTATCTCGATTGAAATACCCGTAAGGGGTATTTTCCGTAGAAATAGTATTCTTGCTTATTTCGACGATCCTCGATACAGAAGAAAGAGTTCCGGAATTACTAAATGGGGGACTCTAGGGGCGCATTCAATCGTTAAAAAAGAGGACTTGATTGAGTATCGAGGACTCAAAAAAATGAAGCCAAAATACCAAATGAAAATAGATCGCCTTTTTTTCATTCCGGAGGAAGTGCATATTTTTCCCGAATCTTCTTACCTAATGGTACGGAATAATAGTATCATTGGAGTAGACACACAAATCACTTTAAATATACGAAGCCGGGGGGGCGGATTGGTCCGAATGGAGAGAAAAAAAGGGGGGGTTGAACTAAAAATCTTTTCGGGAGATATCCATTTTCCCGGCGAGATAGATAAGATATCCCGACACAGTGGCATCCTGATACCGCCAGAAAGTGAAAAAAAAAAACTTAAGGACACCACTAAGGACTCAAAAAAATTGAAAAAGTGGATCTATGTTCAACGGATCACACCTACCAAGAAAAAGTCGTTTGTTTTGGTTCGACCCGTAGTCACATATGAAATAGCGGACGGTATAAATTTAGCAACACTCTTCCCCCAGGATCCGCTGCGGGAAAAGGATAATATGAAATTTCGAGTTGTCAATTATGTCCTTTATGGGAAGGGCAAAGCCGCTGGGGGAATTTCTGATACAAGTATTCAATTAGTTCGGACGTGTTTAGTGTTGAATTGGGACCAAGACAACAAAAGTTCTTCCGTCGAAGAGGTTTGTGCTTCCTTTGTTGAAGTACGTACAAATGGTCTGATTCGAGATTTCCTAAGAATCAACTTAGTGAAATCCAATATTTCGTATCTCAGAAAAAGGGATCATCCGTCGGGTTCAGGATTAATTTCTGATAATGGTTCAGCTCGCACCAATAGCAATCCGTTTTATTCCGTTTTTGGCAAGGCAGGGGTTGAACAATCGCTTAGACAAAATCAAGGAACTATTCGTACGTTGTTGAATAAAAATAAGGAATGCCAATCTTTGCTAATTTTGTCATCATCTAATTACTTTCGAATGGGTCCATTGAACGATGTAAAATATCACAATGTGATAAAACAATCAATTCCAATTCAAAAAGATTCGCTAACTCCAATTAAGACTTCGTTGGGACCCTTAGGAACATTCCTTCAAATTGCGAATTTTTATTCATTTTACTATTTAATAACTCATAATAATATCTCGGTAACTAAATATTTGAAACTTGACAATTTAAAACAGCCTTTTCAAGTACTTAAATATTATTTAATGGACGAAAATGGGGAAATTTATAATCCTGATACAGATAGTAAGATCCTTTTGAATCCATTTAATTTGAATTGGTATTTTCTCCAGCCTAATTATTGTGAGGAAATGTCCCCGATAATTAGTCTTGGGCAGTTTCTTTGTGAAAATGTACGTATAACCAAAAGGGGACCACACCTAAAATCCGGTCAAGTTTTAATTGTTCAAGTTAACTCTGTAGTAATACGATCAGCTAAGCCTTATTTGGCTACTCCTGGAGCAACTGTTCATGGGCATTATGGAGCAATCCTTTACGAAGGGGATACATTAGTTACATTTATATATGAAAAATCGAGATCTGGTGATATAACGCAGGGTCTTCCAAAAGTAGAACAGGTGTTAGAAGTGCGTTCGCTTGATTCAATATCGATGAACCTAGAAAAGAGAGTTGAGGGTTGGAACGCGAGTATAACAAGAATTCTTGGGATTCCCTGGGGATTCTTGATTGGTGCTGAGCTAACTATAGTGCAAAGTCGTATCTCTTTGGTTAATAAGATCCAAAAGGTTTATCGATCACAGGGGGTGCAGATCCATAATAGGCATATAGAAATTATTGTACGTCAAATAACATCAAAAGTTTTTGTTTCCGAAGATGGAATGTCTAATATTTTTTTACCCGGCGAACTTATTGGATTGCTACGAGCGGAACGAATGGGGCGCGCTTTGGAAGAAGTGATCTGTTATCGAGCTATCTTATTGGGAATAACGAGAGCGTCTCTGAATACTCAAAGTTTTATATCCGAAGCGAGTTTTCAAGAAACCACGCGAGTTTTAGCAAAAGCTGCTCTACGAGGTCGTATCGATTGGTTGAAGGGCCTGAAAGAAAACGTTGTTCTGGGGGGGATAATACCAGTCGGTACCGGATTCAAAGGATTAGTCCACTGTTCAAGGCAGCATAACAACATTCTTTTGGAAAGACAAAAAGGGAATTTTTTCGGGGGGGAAATGAGAGATATTTTCTTACACCACAGAGAATTATTTGACTCGTGCATTTCAACGACTTTCCATGATACATCAGAGCACAATTGCTTAGAGGGTTTAATGAGTCCTAGGAGCGGATTCTTTTAACTATTTGTGATCATTTGATTTCTTAATGGTAAGAAAAGAAGGATAATAATGAATAGAAAGTAATGAATGGCTTGGGTCGTGTATCAATGGTCACTCTCTGGTAGAATAGAAGGTTCCCTCGGAACAATTTTTTATTTAAGGGCGCCTCGTCTCTTTAAAAAAAAAAAAAAAGAGGAAGTGGGGGAGAAATGGCAAGAAGGTATTGGAACATCCATTTGGAAGAAATGATGGAAGCAGGAATTCATTTTGGTCATGGTACTCGGAAATGGAATCCTAGAATGGCACCTTATATATCTGCAAAACATAAAGGTATTCATATTATAAATCTGACTCGAACTGCTCGGTTTTTATCCGAAGCTTGTGATTTAGTTTTTGATGCAGCAAGTAGGGGAAAACAATTCTTAATTGTTGGTACTAAAAATAAAGTGGCTGATTTAGTCGCGCGAGCTGCAATAAGGGCTCGGTGCCATTATGTTAATCAAAAATGGCTCGGCGGTATGTTAACCAATTGGTCCACTACAGAAACGCGACTTCACAAGTTCAGGGATTTGAGAACGGAACAAAAAGGGGGGAGACTCGACAGTCTTCCCAAAAGGGATGCCGCTATTTTGAAGAGACAATTATCGCGTCTGCAAACGTATCTGGGTGGGATTAAATATATGACGAGGGTACCCGATATTGTAATCGTCGTTGATCAGCAAGAAGAATATACGGCTCTTCGAGAATGTATCCTTTTGGGAATTCCAACAATTTGTTTAATCGATACAAATTGTGACCCCGATCTCGCAGAGATTTCGATTCCAGCAAACGATGACGCTATAGCCTCAATCCGATTAATTCTTAACAAATTAGTATTCGCAATTTGTGAGGGTCGCTCTCGCTATATACGAAATCGTTGATTAATAATAAGATAAATGCTAAATAAATTATTTTGGTAACTCCATAGATTTATGGATTGGGTACTATTCCTGAATCGCACAAAAGAAAAGAGACAAACCTCGTGGATATTATGCAATTTGCAGATATTCAAAATATACAATTCAAGTAGACAAGTCAAAAAGAAGATGGTTGAATCAAAATAATTCTTTTTAAATTTCGATTTCGGTCAGAGGGCAATATGAATGTTCTATCATGTTCCATGAACACACTAAAGGGGTTATACGATATATCCGGTGTGGAAGTAGGCCAACATTTCTATTGGCAAATAGGTGGGTTCCAAGTCCATGCCCAAGTACTTATTACTTCTTGGGTTGTAATTGCTATCTTATTAGGTTCAGCCTTTATAGCCGTTCGGAATCCACAAACCGTTCCGACTGCCACTCAAAATTTCTTCGAATATGTCCTTGAATTCATTCGAGACGTGAGCAAAACTCAGATTGGAGAAGAATATGGCCCATGGGTTCCCTTTATTGGAACTCTGTTTCTTTTTATTTTTGTTTCTAATTGGTCAGGTGCTCTTTTACCTTGGAAACTCATAGAGTTACCTCATGGGGAGTTAGCCGCACCCACGAATGATATAAATACTACCGTTGCTTTAGCTTTGCTCACGTCAATAGCATACTTCTATGCGGGTCTTTCCAAAAAGGGATTAGGCTATTTCAGTAAATACATTCAACCGACTCCAATTCTTTTACCTATTAACATTTTAGAAGATTTCACAAAACCTCTATCACTTAGTTTTCGACTTTTTGGGAATATCTTAGCCGATGAATTAGTAGTTGTTGTTCTTGTTTCTTTAGTACCTTTAGTTGTTCCTATACCCGTCATGTTCCTTGGATTATTTACAAGCGGTATTCAAGCTCTTATTTTTGCAACTTTAGCTGCGGCTTATATAGGCGAATCTATGGAGGGACATCATTGACTCGTTTTCTAAATAGTCTTTTTTTCTAGCTTAGAACAAAGGCAATGTATGCGTAACTCAAGATAATCTACTTAGGAAAAATACATATCCAAACATAAATCTACAAATACAGCATATACGATAAATACAGCATATACGATCAAGAGTCGTAGAAAAAAAATTACGATATTGGGGAGGAATTGTAGGAAAGAGATCTAAAGGATCTTTTTCCTCAAATTTCTCTTTGGCCTTATTATATCACCCCCCCCTCTCCCCGCCAATTAATATTCTCTTTATCCAATTAATATTCTCTTTATATTGTTTTGTTCATTTTTGTTCATTCAATTCGAATAGCAAATACCAAGAGTGATAATTTGAATAAAATTTCTTATAGTATCACAGGCGGGTGATGCGGGTGATTAAAAAAAAAAAGAAAAGAAAGATGCTTTATAAAATGATTCCCCTTTTAGTTGATTTTAGTCAATTCTTCAATTCAACGATTGACCAAAAGAGAATATTAATATAATAAATTGCATGGCCGTACCTCAATCAAATACTGATATTTAGTTCTATGCAATGATTCGCCCCAATGAATTCGTCTATTTCGATTGTAGTCTGGTGGATAATGATAACGAAAAGGAATAGAAAAAAAATTATAAAAAAAAAAAAAGAGATTTCTAAAAAACGGGGTGATTCGGCGAGGGGGATATAATTAGGTATATGGAATCAAATGCCAACTCTTGGGTATTTTTTGAAAAGGGGTTCTAGAATACGATTAACTTTAAGAGACGAATACTTGGAGTCTAAGATATGACTAGTTGGTTTACGTTCTGTAATAAAGACATGTATATGGGATATTAGATATTGCTAGTTATATATGAACTAAAGATATATCTAATCCACCCTACTCTTGTGATTATTGTGAATTTCGATAGGGATTCTAATAAAAATTGTTCGATTTCGTCTTTGCTTTGACTGGGAATTGAATCAATAAAAATAAAGAGATGAAATAAAGAAAACGAACGAAGAATTCAAAAAAAAAGGGTTCCGAAAAAAGAAATGGAAGAACAAAAGGCGTATGGATTTACAAAAAGTCTGTGTTGTGCCTGTGGATCGAAACTAAAAAAGAGATATCTAAAAAGTTTTGATGGTTCAATAATAATATTATTATTACTATTACGCCAATTGGGAGTTCTTAGTTACTTCGGCTGGGTAAATCCTAGTGACAGAATACTTAAGTCATAATTCATTGGACGATTGTATCATTAACGATTTCTTTAGTTTTTCTTTATTTTAGTGCGAGGGACTTATCATGAATCCACTTATTTCTGCCGCTTCCGTTATTGCTGCTGGGTTGGCTGTTGGGCTTGCTTCTATTGGACCTGGAGTTGGTCAAGGTACTGCTGCGGGCCAGGCAGTAGAAGGGATCGCGAGACAGCCCGAGGCGGAGGGAAAAATACGAGGTACTTTATTGCTTAGTCTGGCTTTTATGGAAGCTTTAACAATTTATGGGCTGGTTGTAGCATTAGCACTTTTATTTGCGAATCCTTTTGTTTAATCCTAGAAGGAAGGGCAATTTACTTATTTTTTTTCTTATTTATTATATCTGTGTTTCTGGCTTTTTCGAATTCTATCAAGATTTAACTCCTCCAATTGGAAGGACTGATTTGAGGATGGGGAATTAGGATAGGCATACCAGTTCGCCTTTTTCTTTCCCTTTCTTAGTCTAAAGGTCTAAAGGAAACCCTCTTTTTAAGTGATGCTGCAACAAACGAGGGGTTTTGCCATTGACAGGAGTCCTGGCCCCTAATACTAATAAGTATCCCTCTTATCGGGAATCCCCAATTGCCAATTCAAAGAAAGGATTTCAAACTCGAATTTTTGACCTGTTTCGAAATAGGTAAATTACTAAAAAAACAAATAAATTAAATAAATATATATTACGTATATATTACGTAGAAAAAAAAAAAAAAAAGAACGCAGTTTTTTTTTAGTCTATCTATTAGTCTATCTAAAAGGTTTTAGTCTATCTATTAGTCTATCTAAAAGGGGAGATCATATGAAAAATGGAACCGATTCTTTCGTTTCTTTGGTTAACTGGCCATTCGCCGGGAGTTTCGGGCTTAATACCGATATTTTAGCAACAAATCCAATAAATCTAAGTGTAGTGCTTGGTGTATTGATCTTTTTTGGAAAGGGAGTGTGTGCGAGTTGTTTATTTCAAGAATAGGCTGGACCCAACCAGCTGCACTTTTTTTTGGCATAACTAGGACCAAAGGGAAAAGGGTGCATGATTCCGCGAATTACTTCTGAATCAATTTCAAATCATATTTAAGAACCATAGCATTTCGTGATTTGTTGGTAAATCTATTTTGATTCTCTATCAACCAAACCAATAATGTGGGACCATTAACAATTAACATGGTTAAAGCTAAAGTTTGAAGTCCAGACACAGCACGGTACTCTTTCTACTACTATGTTTTACTATAGAATAGAAATGTTTTCAAAATGAATAATTAATAATAATTATTGGACTTTTTTTTTTCGATATAAAACACTCATGTTGATAAAAAGATTTGAGCCTTTTATTGTTATTGGAAATTTTATTGGAAAATATTGGAAAAATAGGTATTTCAACCAACCCCCTTTTATGCTGAATCGATGACCTCCATATAAAGGAAGAAGAATTCTTTGGATTTGAAAAAAAAAAAAAGAAACAACTTTGCTGACAATTATATATTTTGATTTGGTCAGAAGAGTCCTCCGAATATTCTGTTCTTGGATTAGGGATCAGTCGCAAGATTCTTTTTGGAATATGAATAGAGAAGAGAGGGAGAGGATAGGCTCATTACATTAAAAAACGATATGGGAACCCCCCCCCCATACATAAGTAGTTGACGTAATTGAGTGGGAGAGCCAAATGAATCGAAAAATTCATGTTTGGTTCGGGAAGGGATCATCGAAGTTTTGAGATGAATGGAAAGATAATCTACTTTCATTAAGTGATTTATTAGATAATCGCAAACTGAGGATTTTGAATAGTATTCGAAATTCAGAAGAACTGCAGGGAGGGGCCATTGAACGGCTGGAAAAAGCCCGGGCCCGGTTACGAAAAATCGAAATAGAAGCAGATCAGTTTCGAGTGAATGGATACTCTGAGATAGAACGAGAAAAATTCAATTTGATTAATTCAACTTATAAGACTTTGGAGCAATTAGAAAATTACAAAAATGAAACCATTCATTTTGAACAACAAAGAGCAATTAATCAAGTCCGACAACGGGTTTTCCAACAAGCTTTACAAGGAGCGCTCGGAACTCTGAATAGTTGTTTGAACAAGGAGTTACATTTACGTACCATTAGTGCCAATCTTGGCATGTTTGGGGCGATGAAAGAAATAACTGATTAGTCCTTTTACTGTAGGCACATTATTTTTTTGGAAGAAAAAAAAGAATTAAGAAATACTCATGGCAACAATTAAAGCCGACGAAATTAGTAATATTATCCGTGAACGTATTGAGCAATATAATAGAGAAGTAAAGATTGTAAATATTGGGACCGTACTTCA